CTTTATGATATCTAAGTTATTAGATCTTCACTTTGGAAAAGTGATATAATAAAATTATACTAATAACATAACTTACTTAAGAAGAAAGCTAGACAGTACAAATTGATTTAATATGAATGAAAGAATATACATATACAACCCCTAAACAAATTGAAAGAATATACATATACAACCCCTAAACAAATTGAAAGAATATACATATACAACCCCTAAACAAATTGAAAGAATATACATATACAACCCCTAAACAAATTGAAAGAATATACATATACAACCCCTAAACAAATTGAAAGAATATACATATACAACCCCTAAATATTAATATATTATACAACACACCATTAAAAAAATTATTAATAAACTCATTAGTAAATTAATTAAGTTACCTAAGTTATGCACTGTTCAGAAGCTTACACCACTGACCAATAAAGATATACACTCCTTGTCCCAACGATAGTAAAACTGGCTAAGTATAATATGTAGTGATTTGAACAATTCATAAAAATACTCAACTAGATTATCTGAGCCAAATAGTGAACTTCTTCATCACCTACCCAATATCCTAGTATATAGAGAGTAAGCAGTAATAATAGAAACTAATTGGAAAAGTATAATCCTAATTGTTATTCAACTATAACCTGTATATGTTTCGCTTATGGTTGCTGCTGTGAAATAGTTAAGCAGCAACCATAAGTAAACCATAACGCCACTCCCACAAATGTAGTAAACACCGGAAGAAATGCTAACCTTAACATTTCTAAGAACAGCACATAGACGAAATGAGTAAAAATAAGATAAAAAAACACATAATAGAGTAAATAGCAACATTGGTACATTTACTACTGAGGAAAACCTTCCCAGTAGGAGATGCTTAGTAAAAAAAACCCCAATATAAGGTGCACCGGATAACCCTAAAATAATTGAGTATAAACCAAATATACCTCATGGGCCATATAAAGATCTAGAGTAAACACAATTTCTCGCCTGAGATCCTGCTGTCCCTCTCATTACATCCCCGACCAACATGAATAATAAACACTTTGACACACCATGACTTACTAACTGAAACAAAGACAGTATGAGGTCCCCATAAATTAAATAAAAAACACATCAAGCAATGTTATTGCAAGTAGATAGGGCAACTATCTTCTTGAGGTCCAAGAAAAAAAAGCAACAGACCCCCGTAACGAATATAGTAATCAATAAACAAAGATAAAACCCATAAATTTTACTAGAGTGAAAAATGACATCATAGCGCATTCTAAACCACACCCCTGCAGCGACTAGAGTGGAAGAATGCACCAGAGAACTTACTGGGGTAGGTGCCCGCATAGCTTCCAGTAATCAGCTTACAAAAGGAAAACTTGCACTCTTTGTTAAGATAATAAAAAAAAACAGCAGTCCCCATCAAAATCTCTTGAGCCCGGTAAAAAACCCTAATCCTATAACAAAGAAAAGACATACATCCCCGAAACGAGAGGACACCAATGTGATTACTGATGCACGTAATCTCAGATAACTTAGATAAAATATAATTAAAAAATACCTAACCACACCTAAATACTCCCAAAATAACAAAGTGGTAAGAAAGTCACCCGTGATAACTAAACTAGCCATCACTGAGACAAATAGCATAATAATCTTATTTAGATCTAAGCCAGCAACACCACCACCAAAATAGTGATGTGTATATTTGGAAGCATAATAAAAACATACACCAAGCATCAACAATATAAACAAAGTTACTACATCTACTATACCAAAACATCTTCATAACCCTCCTTTGCAATATAAAAGCTTAATTAGAGAAATACTCACAAAAGAACCAGCATAACAACATAAAGAAAGTGTTAAAATAATTATAAATCCAATTAAACAGACTAACATAAAAAGCATAAGATGAAAACATCCATTCTATGGCCGTAACATAGATTTATATTATGCCAGTGATTAGGAAAATTTCCATATTTAACGCTTAAAGCTAACTCATATAATTCTGACATAACCACTCTTTTAACTAAGTTAATATTGTTACTAAAAACAACCATTCTGATTTCAATCAAAAGCACTTAAAGTGTTACTAACAAACCCCCCGCAAAATAAAAAGCCAAACGGCTGTAAATTGACCCTAAATCAACCCCATAAAATTCTCTGGCATTTTACACAAATTAATGATTTATAGTTTACTTAAGCCCCTTACAAGTAAAATAATATACAGTTTAGTTAAGCACCATATCCTCAAATTTTATAAAAATACCGTATAGTAGTAAGACAAATTTTATGAAATTTCAAAATTTACTAAAACAAGACGAGATTAAATTACAAAATTTTACTGTATTTAAATCTGTTTGTAAAATAAATAAATATTTACCAATTTAACACAAAGTACCTAGCTAGCTTATCAAGCTTTACAAGGATTTACAATCCTTTGCATTTTTATATGCTAAACCAGATATCTAGCGATAATAACCCGTCTTAACACTCATAACCATACTTAAAACAAAAAAACCAAATAATAACATCATGCACATACAAAGATAAAAGTAACCTTCGTGGTTAGTACATAAACTTAAACTAGCCTCATAGCTTGTGTACCTTAAATAAAATATAAAACCACCTAAAAAACAAAACCCTAAAACTATTAAACTAGCTAAAACCCCTAAATTCCAATAAGGCACAATGCTTGTGTTAGGGCTGTACACAGACACAAAGACAAATAATATATATACACCCCCTACATAAACCAAGCAGAAAAGAATAGAATATCAACTAAAACCTAAATACATGTAACTTATAAAACAGCACACTAAGGAATTTAAAACCAATAGTAAACAATAATACATTGTGTGCCTAATTAAGCAAAATAAAGACAGGCCCAAAAAATAAAGAAAAAATGAAACAACCAATAATAGCATGCTAATACTGTTTGGTAATATACCCCCTATAACACGAAAAGTTATTATGCTGTTATACAACAAAACAGGTTTACTTTATTACTTCTATCACGATCGGCATGTATCCATGACCAACCCCACATAACTCACTACAATAGCCTGTGAAAACACCATAACGATCAGGCACAAAAAACAGAGATTTTATACGACCCGGGATAGCATCCATCTTTATTTGGAGTGAGGGCACCGCGAATGAATGAATAACATCTTCAGAAGTGACTAAAAATCGATATACAACCCCATAATGCAAAGGCAACGGCTTATCTACATGAAACCCATCCTTACACAAAAAGGAATCAAAAGACCCCCCCGAGAAATCATAAGTCCAATACCATTGATGTCCCACTACCTTAACTGTCTCTTGAGATAAATTATTTAAACCTGCAGTAATAAATTTAACATTTAGACTACACAGCACCAGTACAATTAAAGTAGGTATAATAGTTCATAATAACTCAACAGTCTGGTTATCTGACCCGAATTTAACACTACCAACACCCATTGATTTTCAATAGAGCATGACAAACACAAAAACCACAATAAAAACACAAAGAGCAATAACATAACAAACTATGTCGTAATATAACAAAGAAAATTTCATTATTACTAGCATACTATAGAATAATATCACTGATAATTAGCCCCAGATTCATCTGGGGCTACCTTGTTACGACTTACCTCAAAATAATCGAGGGTGACGGGCGGTGTGTACCTGAGCTAAACCAATTTCACACCAACAAATTAATTTAGTATTACTATCAAGTCCTAATTGTTACCTTATTACAAAGTTAACCTTATTAATGTAACGCATGAATACCTTGGCATGCAGCACATAGACTTAGCTTAAAGATCAATACACAAATTCAAGCAACTAAGCAATAATATTAAACCAGATATACACCAACATAACCAAGGTAAATTAATAGGCGGATCCTCCTTTATAACACACCTTCCCCTGATAGGAATAACTCACTGCCAAACTAATTTAGTTATAAAACTAAGTTATACTAAATGATTAATTAATGGGGTATCTAATCCCTTTCATAACTAAACCACTTTCTTATACATAAAATATTAGTAACTATTATAAAAAAATTTCACCTAATTTTACTTGTAACTATTTTAATACGTAACCACGGGAAAGCAGAGAAAACAGAATAACCGCGGATGCTGGCACTGTGCCTAATCCCCTCTTAATTAAAAAATCCTTAATAAAGCTTACGCTTAAATAAAATACTAACCGCTAATACTAAAGCACAAATGATGCTTAAATTAATTAAATTATAAATACTTTATGCGGTTGACTTTAAATTACTTTCTCCTGCCATAGTTAAACAGATTATAAAGCCTAGAATAAATTTTATTCGCACCAGTATTTGCAATACTGGGGCCAAAGGCAATAGACTTACCAAAATAATTTGCAATCCTTTCGTACTAACAAATTAGAATAATAGATAAGAACCGACCTGGCTCACGCCGGTCTTAACTCAACTCATGGGGGTACTCGTGGTCGAACAGACCAAAACTTCTAACTACTGCGCCAGAACATTAACCCAAGTCAACATCGAGGTAGCAAACAGTTTAATCGATAAGAACTCTAATAAACTATCACTCTGTTATCCCTAGGGTAACTTAAGCCTATAAACTTATAAAGGGTCAAAAAACAAATAAACTATTTTTACTTGCCCCAAGCAAATTACATAAAGATCCTAGGGTCTTTCCGTCTAATTAAACAATGTAAATTCTGTATTCACACCATCAATTTCAATAAAAATCCCCATGTTAAAAACAACCTCGTCAAACCATTCAAACAAGCCCCCATTTAAAAGGCAATTAATTATGCTACCTTCGCACAGTCAAGATACTGCGGCCATTTATAACACATAGAGCAGGTACTACCATATAAACTTAATAATATGGAAATGTTTTTAATAAACAGACGGGATGTAAATGAGAAACAAAGAGATTAATATAATTACTTATTATGTGATAATTAACTTCACTTAATTAAATTTAGGGAAATTTTAACAATAAGCTATTCTTAATAGATGGACTTAGCAATTGTAACATACACATAACAATGAGGTAATTTTAACCTTATTATAATGCAAGAACTAATATAGCTATATCTACTTACTTGATCTCATCACCAAGTAAATGTAAAATTAAACTTTTTCCCAAACAGATATAAAGTTTAACGACTTATTTATCACAACCAACCTTAAGTTTTAAAATACTACTCGTATATACAATGCTAGCTTACCTAAGATTAAATCTAAACTTTTCGGTCTACAGCATAAGCTGTAAACAATCCAAATAGCATGATGCAAAAGGCACACAAACCAAAAAAACTGAATACCAAATTTAATAAAATAGGCTTAAGGGCAAACCCACCCCTGATTTACAAAACCAGTGTTCTAATTAAACTATAAAGCCAACATGCTGTAATCCACAAATAAACCTTGGTTAAAGAAATTATTATGATATGGGACAGGAGATCAACATAAATTTAATAAAGTTGCTGCGCTACCATAGTAACCTAACACAACTTTCTTTTTTATTAATGACTCCCATAATATAAAAACAAAAAAACAACCCCTAAATGCAGAAATAAGAGAGCCTATTGAACATAACATATTAACCCAAGCATAGCCTGACTCATATACACACACACGACGTGGTAAACCACACATACCAAAATAATGCATAGGAAAAAAACATAAATTAAACCCAACATTTGAAACTATACAATGACACTGTAACAGATACTTTTTCAAACTTACACCTGTAATAACTGGCCACCATCAAACAAAAAACACAATTATACTAATATAAGAACCTAACGACATTACATAATGAAAGTGAGCTACCACAAATCAAGTATCATGTAAAATATTGTCCAATACACAAGCTGAAAGAATAATACCTGTAACACCCCCTATAGTAAATAGTACTATAAAGGATAAAACTCACCAAAAGACAGGCTCTCGTAATGAAATGCGACTTTTTAAAATCATATACAACCATGAAAATACCTTTATACCTGTTGGAACACCAATAATCATAGTAACTGAACTAAAAAAAACAGCTGTCTTAACATCTAAACCCACTGTAAACATGTGGTGACCTCAAACAACCCTACCTAAACAGACTATTGAAAACATTGCAAATAACAAACCGTAGAACCCAAAAGTATCATAAGAACAACCCAAATTTCTACAAACATGACTAATCATACCAAAACCAGGTAAAATTAAAACATACACTTCTGGGTGACCAAAGAACCAAAACATATGCTGAAACAGCACAGGATCACCACCACCTAAAGGATCAAAAAAGGCTGAGCCAAAATTACGGTCAAATAACAACATTGTAATGGCAGCCGCTAGCACAGGGATAGTTAATAATAAAAGAATTGAGGTAAATAAGTATGACCACAACAAAATCGAGCTACGCGAAATAAATCTATCAACAAAGGCTGTATAAAGGGTACAAATAAATTTAATAGACCCTAAAACCCTTGATAAACCGGCTAAATGTAAAGAGAACATTAGAAAATCAACACCCTTACTATCTCTAAATAGTGAAGAAGATAAGGGAGGATAAAAAGTCCAACCAATCCCAGCACCAAAACACATACTGAGTATTAAGAACAGAATAGAAGGAAATAATAATCATGCGCTTAAAGCTTTCAAACGAGGCAAGTTTAAATCAGGAAGACCAGATAATAATGGTATTAAATAATTACCAAAACCACCTATTAGAACAGGCATCAAAAAAAAAAATATCATTATGATACCGTGTTTTGTAATTAAAAATTTATAACAGTCTGAGGAAATAACATTAAAATAAGGCTCAACAAATTTAATCCGTATCATAACACTAAAACTCAAACCAACAAACCCAGACCACACACCTATTAAAGTATAAATCATACCAATACGCTTGTGGTCTAAGGTAAAAAGCCAACTAAAAATTTTAAGATTAGTCATTTTATATTCATCAAATGACCCTACATCACTTAGTGTTTTGAAAACACTTAGTCTAATTAACTTAATCTGATGAAGAAAGAAGTCAAACTAAATTGACAATAAATTATTAGCAGTAATCTAACTATTTCTTTCAATAACCCCAACGCACATAACCCCATAAAACTTCAGAGACAAAACCTAATCTTAAAATCACCAAAAATAAAAAATAATAAATAAAATTACTGTATAATAAACCATTTTCAGGCATATTTAGTAGGAGAGATATTTCCAAATCAAAGACCACAAAAAAAACCAATAACGAAAAATAAGTAAAACTAAAACAATTAAACCTTAAAGAAGAAGAACTAAACCCACACTCATAAGGTCTTCCTCAAGATACATTACCCAAATTAACCTTATTAAATAAGCTGGAAGTAAAAAACCCAATTATAGCAAGCAAAAATAAAAAAGTAAATATACCAAAAAATAAAGCTAACATATTACTTCACAGTGCAACAACACATTACAGGGGTAAGAACCCTGCACTTAACATTAGTTATATGAAGTATCCTTTCCTTCTTTATACCAACGAAACATAAAGTTTTAGTTTTACTATATCAAAGTAACCTGCAAAGCAGCCCTATTGGCTAATGCGTCTGATCTCCTGATAAGGACCAACAGTCCCCAAAACTATTATTCTACTAATTAAACTAAAATCAGACCCATACGTTAGTGGAACAGTATGTTCATCTTAACGTTAACAGCATTACGATTTAAATTAATCTACACAAACTAAATAATAACACAAAATAACATTAAAATTAGTAAACATAAGCCAACTGACCAAAAAAAGTTAACAAAGTAATCATAACGAACACGTGGCAATGTGGCACGAGCCCACATAAAGAACAACAAATGTAAGGGAACCACAATTAAACATCATACCCCTCCACCAAAAAGTAAGACACCACCAAGCCAAGAAAAAATGAAAATAATGATATACTCACAAGCGAATAAGCAAGTAAAAAAAACCCCCCTATACTCTGTTTTAAAACCCCTAACTAATTCACTTTCAGATTCAGCATAATCAAATGGGGTGCGATTAGTTTCGCAAAGAATGCAAATTAGAAAAAGTAAATAAACACAAGGGTAAATAAAAACCCCAGGCCAGCCAGCTTCTCAGTAACTAACCAAAGAATATCTTTTATAACACAACCCACAGAAAATTACTATGCACATAAAACAAGCTTCAAACCTTATAGAACCAAATGCAGAACGCATAGCACCTAGTATTGAATACTTTCTGTAACTCCCCCACCCTGCGCATAACAATGCGTAACTACCAAATGAAGTTATAACCAAAAACCACAAAATGGAGAAATTCATATCATATCTACTATGGTAACCCCCATAAAGTAAACAGTAAAACACAACAATTAAAACCAATAAGAAAACACCTAATAAGGACACGTAACTCCGACTTTGAAAACCAAATGACTTAAACTTAACAACCAACTTCAACAAATCAGCAAAACTCTGAAGTAAACCCATGATACCTACCTTATTAGGCCCCTTACGTATTTGAGCATAACCTAATATCTTACGCTCCCCCAAAATAAAAAAGGCAATAACCAAAAGACTTATTAACAAACCTACAACACTTGTTAAAAACATAAAAATCATAGTGACTAGATATCATTTCGCCTTTGGTTAGACAAACCAATATTCTACTTTATACTAAAGTCACCCATAACAAAGGGAAACTCCACCTCTGAGACGCAAACCCAGTATTCTTAATAAAATACATTGTTCTTAAGACTCACAAAGCCTCATACGTGGTTCTTTTACGTGTAAAGTAAATATTTTTAATAAAATACATTGCGACTAATACCAAACTTTATAAGTACAAGATAAGTATTCGTCGCCAGCCAACTTATACAAGAAAAACTGCTCGGATAATCTATAAAATGACCACATAATCAAAATATATATAGAAGAATAAAGAATACTCAGACAAACACTTAACTTATAAAATAAAGGGAGTGACAAAGGGGTTATCAAAAATAAAAAACAAAAAAGCCAAAACCATTCCTTTACCCCCCCCATACGCTTGAGATAAAAAAAATATCACACACAAGCAGTAGCTCATATAAAGTAATAAGCGTAAACAAAAGATGTGATTATAAACTCTGCACAAAAACAAGCAACTAACAATGTAGAAACAGAAGAAAGTGATATATGGCACCAAACATACTCCCAACTAAGACTGTAAAGCCAGAATAGACCTGAACATAAAAAAATAGTTAAAAAGCAATCAACATATAGTACACTTTCACAGACTCCTTTTTCTTGTAATAAAAAACTAAAAAACAATATCGGAAACTTCAGTATCACCCTAACCAAAAAAATAAAAATTCAATTTCTACTGGCAAACACAAAGTAAACCCAAATTCTGAATGGAAATAAACCCAACTTAATGATGAATCCCACAAGAATCAAATAATATAAACCTAAAAATATAACGCCAGTAATCAAAAAAACTGAAGATAACCCAGACATCACTACATAAATTAGTAAAGAACTATAAAAATTTAATTTATCAAATCCCCTAACGTAAAAAAAGCAAGGTATTATTGATAAACCCGCAAGCTCTAAAAATACTCAAAATCCTAACAATGAGTCAACCAATGCACAACCTACACAAAAAAAAGTGGATAAAACTAAACTAAACAAAACTAAATCACTATGTACACGTACAAACATGATTAGTGGTTTACAGAGAATGATAATATACTAGTAACAATGTATCAGTGTACTAACGCTACAAAAACCTCATAAAAAAAAACAACAGCTAGTACCACCAACCACCATCAATTTATAACACAAAATTGACCTAGAGCAACGGCACCAAAACAACCCAATCTGAGATTAATAAAAGGACGAAATATCATTATAAAAGGACGAATAATATAACTAACGGTTTCCGCACAACAAACTAGTGGACAGATATATAATGGGGTACCCACCGGGACAAATTTTTTAAAAAATTTGCGGGGAGAAACACATAAACGAGTTAATAATAGACTCACAAAACAAAAAAAAACGTAACTAGCTAAAATTATAACAAAAAAAAATGGTGAGTACACGTATGGAAAACGGTAACTTAAAAATAAAATCATCACCCTACTTAAAATAACTAAATAATAATAAGAGTATAGATCTAAAATACGGATATAAATCAAACTCAATAGACTTGAATAACCACCAAAGATCATAACTTAGCCAAATGCAAAATGCATATTAAGGGGACATGAACCCCACAGTTTATAATTAACTTATCAGCCTCTCTAACACAAAGTTATCTTTAGTGCTTCAAACTAACGCTTTAACAATCTAAGCTAAGAGAAAAGTAGACTACAAGCCCTCCTCTATAACCAAAATATAACGTGCCAAAACACCTTACTAAACTAAATTCAAAAAACACCCAAATAACATCAAAAGCAGAGGTAAAGAAATAAAAAACTAAAACAATATACAGCATAATAACTACCTTCAAACCTCTCCCCGCGAATGAGAATATGACCACATAACACAAGTGGCACTAACCCAGCAAAAAATAAATAAAAACACCAAAACACTAAATAAACTAATGAAAACATAGAGGAAGAAAGTAAAAACACTTCACAAAAAAATTGAATTGTGGGCGGAAAAGAACACAATGATAGTAAGCCAAATACAACCACTAAAGTGGGTACTATGCCGCTTAAACCAGACTTTAACAACACTAAATTACGCGTGTTTGAAGAGTCATAAAAAAATCATAAAAAGCCAAACACAAGTCCTGCTCTAACACCATGACCAAAACAATAAAAGAAAGACAAATTAATACCCGATCAATCCCCCACGAAAAAACCAATTAGGGGGACTAATATGTGGGATAATCTTAAAAAAGCCAACCAGCGCTTGCTATCAAGCTCACCTGAAGCGGTTATCAAAAAGAATATCCTAAATACACAGCATAAGTAAATGTAAACTATCAAATTTCTAGAAAATATAAATGGGGTGCAACGATAAATACCCAGTATCCCTAACTTCATAATGTAACCCCTTAAAAATATAGACACTATACTAGTAGCCTCCGCATGTACAATTGGTAACCAAGTGTGAAACGGAAATAAAGGAACCTTGGTAAAAAAGATAAAAGCTAAAACGATATAAAACAGTATATACTCACTACTGAACTCTCAAGAGCTAAAGAATAAACTATTATTGACATAAGATAGGTATAAAAGAATCAAAATCAGAGGAAGACTAGTAAATAGCAAATATACAGCAAAATACCAGCCTGCTATAAACCGCTCTGAATAAGGAGAATCACAGAAAATCAAATAAAGAAGGGGTAGCATAGATAATTCATAAAAACACCAAAACAATATTGAGTTATTTGAACAAAAACATAATACCGTGAAGAGCAAACTCAAGACTAAGAATCACAGCCTTGAACTCTTAATACCCAAAATAGTAGAAAAAACCCCATATACCCCCAAAAAAAACACTAATAATAATAGATAAAAGGAAACTGAATCAAATAAAAACAAGCCGTTGCCTACACCTGCAGAAGCGAACCCACCTACACCAAGTGAGTACAATAAAGGGAATAAGAGTAATAAGCTGAATCTTAAAAAGAAACCAAATCTAATGAATTTGTACACTCCCATACCCGTGTTAACACAACTAGACCTATAATTACTTCAACAGTTGAAACAACCATTAAAATAATGAATATAATATGTCTATCAGCCATGGATAGTAGCAAACTAAATAGTAATAACAATACTTTGAAATTTTCTAAGATTATTAAACAGTTTAAAAACCGAGTTAAAGATAAAATAAAACCTAATAATATCACAATAAAAAAATATAAGTATAGAAAAACCATGTTAGACCTTTATACTCTTGTAAATTGTAGGTATATTAGACCAGAAAAGCTTGTATGAAAACATCACAAGCACCATACTGACAGAGAATACTTGGCAGACCTCCAAGTAAGGATACTCCGGATGACAAGCACCAAGATAAGTTAAACCCATGAACAAACAAACCAACACTCAAAATATCACTTGACGCGACAGAAAGTAAGCGCTAGATTTATTAAAAGTAGGAACCCATATAAAGAATAACAGACTAACCACTAAGACTAAACCACCTATCTTTGACTCAACCGATCGAAGAATAGCATAATAAATTAAGAAATACCATTCTGGCTTAATAGAAATGGGTGTTACCAAAGGATCGGACTCTAAATACCCTTCTGTATCAACAACTAAATCAGGAACAACTCACATTAAACCAACTAAAAGTAAACTTATAACTACTAAACAAAAAAAATCCTTAGTAGTAAAATAAGAATGAAAATACACCACATCACCATAACCAAATGAAGAGAATAAAGGATTATTCGAACCCGAAGAATGTAAGTAAAATAAATGTAATAGCATTAAACCAAGAATAACAAAACCAAGAATAACATGAGCTGAAAACACACGAACCAAAGTCACATTAGTAACAGAAAAACCCCCTACTAAATACTTAAATACTGTGGGGCCTATTACTGGTACACTTCCGGCTATTGCAGTTAACACAGTAGCAGCCCAATATGACATCTGATGTCAGGGGAGTATATACCCTAAGAAAGCCTCTGCCATAGTGAGTATATATAATATAAACCCCACTTTTCATACACCCTTCTTGGTATAACTTGAGTAATATAGAGCACGGCCCATATGCACAAATAATAAAATAAAAAGTATAGTAACGCCTCAAATATGTCAATAACGAATACACCAAGTAAAAAATGAATCATTAGTTAAGTCCATAACGCAACGGAAACTTAACTCTGAATCAGCCACATACAAAAAAGATAAGACAATACCACTAATAATCTGAAACAACATAAAAGCTGAAATCATAAAACCACTACATCAGTAGTAACTCAAAGAATAATTGGTAGGCAAATCAATAACATTTCGACGCACTAATAAAACCATTTCTTTACTGATACAAAGAAAAAGTAATCAACAAAACCACAATTTGCCAGTTTAAATAACCTATCAGTAAAACAAACATACACACAAGCGTAAACTAATAACCAAATGTAATCTACAAAATGCCAATACCAGGTAACAACAGTGCAACGATAGATGCCAGCAGACTTCACACCCAAATATAAAACTATTCTTAATCCAATTACACCCACAAAAACATGCAAAAAATGCAAACCTACTGTACAAAAACAACTAGCATAAAATCTAGAATCAATTAAGTTTATAAAAATTTCGTTAAACTCAAACAATTGTAAAAGAACGAACCCGATACCTAGTAATGTAGTTAATAATAACAGTAATCATGAATAAGGTCAAAACATTACGTGATGGAAACCAGTTACACTTATACTAGAACCCAGAAGTAAGAAGCAACCCATAAAGGGTATCTCTAGCGAGCTTGAAAGAGCAATAAAGGAATTTTTGTCAAACCAAAAACAACTAACTAAAAGCCTGCCAAATGCAATGGCTTCTCTAAGAATAAACAACCAAAAAGCAGACTCATAGTGGTATTTTCAATTTAACAGATCAAACCAAAAGAAAACTACAGAAACAGCTATAGCAGGCAAAACCAACAACAGAATATTTAGTTTCCATAGAAACAAACCAGCTACTATAACACCTAACATAAGAGAATTAAAAATAGGCAAAAATGACAC